TTTTTTCTTTTTTCGTTAAACCCTAGGCAAGAACAGAACATAATAGGACTTCCTCCGATTGTTTCATAGAGACAAGACGTTAAAGATCAAAACAAAATGGGAAAGAAATAGGGTATGGGCCGGTTAGTGATCTGCCTTTGTTCTATGTTTTTTATACTTTTTACTTAACTTAATGAGGCAACAAAAAAAAAGAAAAGAATAGATTTTAAATATTTCTACATATTAGTAGCATTTCTTTGATACTTCCAAGGGGGTCTCGGCCTATTTTGCTTGTTCTTAATCTTTTCTGATTATACTAGAAATCTTATAAGTTAGAATTGGTTATAAGTTAGAATTGGATTTAGTGGATTGTTTCATCAACGATGTTAGGGCAGAATTTTTGACTCTGCGCCAGTGATTCCACTATTATTTATTAGTGAACAATAATTCAAGAATTCCTTCATAGAGATAGGGGACATAATTCACATGGATATAGTAAATCTCGCTTGGGCTGCTTTAATGGTAGTCTTTACATTTTCCCTTTCACTCGTAGTATGGGGAAGGAGTGGACTCTAGAAGTACTACTAATTGGAATTGTAGTTTAGTAAATAAACTGTATCAATTTTTTTTATATAAATCTTTTAAGTTCTGAAAAAATTTTTTTAGTTGAAATTTCACTCTTTGAACACTATTTCAATTTAAAATTCAATTTTTAAATTGAAATAGAAATAAAAAATTATCTGCATTTCAAAACTCTTTTTGGTTTTTGTGTAGTAATATAGTTTATGAATATAGAGTTGACGAATACTCTTTAAATTAAACAAATATTTCAATTATTTCCGTGTTTGTATTTCGAAAGTAAAAAGAATACTAAAGTAAAAAAAAACAGTAGTAAATTTATTCCAACCGAATTCTTGAGAAATTCTCTATTTCGATGAACCGACTCTTACGAAAATTAGATATGGACCGTGAGGTAGAGTTGAACTTTTTTTATTTTTTGTTTCCCTTTTGATTATTCAAAGAGAAAATAGTTCTGTTATTACATTACGTAGATACACATTTTCTATCGGAAAGAACACAGATATAGTATTTCTCTAACAAGATACTACACAGACTAAAATATTATCTTAGGCGAGTCACATATTACGCACTTACCTTTTAATATTTTGGCAATTTTCTTTATGTTGTACTTGTTTTATTGAACTCACTGTTCAAACATTAAAAGACGTTCACTAATTCGCCCCCCTTTTTCGAAATCCAAAGAAGTTTCCATAGAGCATCTATCAACTGATTGATCAATGACTTCTTCGTCGGAATGCTACTAAAAAGATTACCTTATTTTCTTTTATTATACCCATCGAAGAGGCCCTTGATTCTTTTGATCGGGATTCATATTGAAAATAACCAGCAACCCAGGAATTAGAATCGTATGGCTCACTTTTCAATTATTTCAAATTGGTTGGAATCAACACAAATTAAATATAAGACAGATGGATAAAGCAAAGAAATAGGGGGCACTATAATACATTATATAGAATATGTAATTGATATCTATATACCGATATATAGGAATATGACGATACTATTGTAGATTGATCTCTATTAAATTAACCCCGATTGGATTACAATACACCTTATGTACACTCCAATAACAAATAACAATAGTAGATAGTATGGTAGAAAGAAATATCTGAATCTTTCTACCATACTATCGTATTTCATAAAATACGGATAATTTGAGTCTGCCCATTTCATTTAATAAGCGAAATTGGAATCCCTTTCTTCTCTTCAATTATTGATAAGAACTAAAAAGTCAAGTTTGATTCAAATTAATCACCTTGGCTGACTGTTTTTACGTATATTATAAGTAAAAAAGCGGTAGGAACTAAAATAAACAGTGCAGTAGCAATAAATGCGAGAATATTTACTTCCATAATCTCATTGTTTCATTTTTCTTTAATTCGCAATAACTCGGGAGTTAATCCCATAGAGATAAAAAATCTTTCGCTTGTAAATTCAATGGGATAAATTACATCTCGATGATATCGAATCGGATCAATATCATGAATAACAATATCTGCACTATCAAATCAACTCATCGTCAAGAATTGAATAGTATAACATAGGAGGATCTTTTATCCATACCGAACTCAAAACTTTATTCCTGATCCAACCAAATAATTCCTTTAGTTTTTATTTATCATTCTTTCTTTTCTATAACCTAACGCCTTCTTTATACAACCATCTGATAAAGTATGATTGAACCGCCCCTACACTTACCATTGATTCTAAACAACCCCCAACAAACAATAGACGCTAAATGAAAAAAAAAAGTAAAGGAGTTAAGCTCTAAACTTCGTTTTTTCCTGATCTAATTTTCTTGGAAAAAAGAGAAGGATAATAAAGACGAGTACAAGTTTTTGTAGAAAAAAACCGAATATTCCATCAAATTAACTATGTATCTAAAAATTTTATCTAAAAATTTCCAAAGCTTGTTCTTTTTAGGAAACCCCTTACTAAA